TCAAAAAAATTCACCTATTTTTTATGACTTATCCTACATGTCACAAGCATATGTATTTTTCAAATTATCACAAATCCAAGTTAGTAACTCGTATAAATTAAGAGCTGTTCTTCAATCTCAAGGAATCCCCCCGCCTGAAATAAAGGATTCTTTTGAAACACAAGGAATGGTTGATTCGAAATTAGGGGATAAGAAACTTCCGAGTTATGAAATGAATCAATGGAAAAAGTGGTTAAGAGGATATTATCAATACAATTTATCTCAGAGCAGATGGTATAGATTAATACCAGAAAAATGGCGCAATACAGTTCATCAGCGTAAAAAGGAAAATTTTAGCAAAAGGCATTCATATGAAAAAGACCAATTAATTGATTTCAAAAAACAAATTGAAGTATATTCATTATCTAATCAAAAAAGAAAAGAGAATTTGCAAAAATACTATAAATATGATCTTTTATCATATCAATTTCTTAATTATGAAAATAAAACGGAATACTTTTTTTATAGATCTCCGTTTCAAGGACGTAAGAAGCAAGAGATTTCTTATAACACGCATAAAGAAAATATACTGAGGAACATCCCTATCGATAATTATCTAGGAAAGGTCCATATTCTATATATGGAAAAAACGGTCGATAGAAAATATTTTGATTGGAACATTCTCAATTTTGATCTTAAACAAAAAGGCGATATTGAGGCCTGGGTCAGCAATCGGAATCAAAATACTCAAATAATTCCTAAAAAAGATCTTTTTTATCTTATGATTCCAGAAATCAATCCACCAAACTCCGACAAAGTATTTTTTGATTGGATGGGAATGAATGAAAAAATGCTAAAGTGTCGCATAGCGAATTTGGAACCTTGGTTCTTCCCAGAATTTGTGTTACTTTATAATGCATATAAAAGCAAACCTTGGTTTATACCAAGCAAATTACTTCTTTCAAATTTGAATAAAAATGAAAATAGTAGTGAAAATAAAAAAATAAATCAAAAGCAAAAAGGAAGTTTTTTGATACCATCGAATAAAAAGCATCGAAATCAAGGAGAAAAAGAACCCACAAGTCCAGGAAATCTTGGATCCGTTCTCTCACAACAAAAAGATAGTGAAGAAAATTATGCAAGATCAGACATGAAAAAGGGGAAAAAGAAAAAACAATACAAAAGCAGCGCGAGAGCAGAACTAGATTTCTTCCTGAAACGTTATTTGCTTTTTCAATTGAGATGGGACGATACTTTGAATCAAAGACTGATCAATAATGTCAAGGTATATTGTCTCCTGCTTAGACTGATAGATCCAACCCAAATTACTATACCCTTAATTCAAAATAGAGAAATGAGTTTGGATATAATGCTGATTGAGAAGAATTTAACTCTTAACCAATTGATGAAAAAGGGAATATTGATTATAGAACCCATTCGTCTGTTTGGAAAAAACGATGCACAATTTATTATGTATCAAACCATAGGTATTTCATTGGTTCATAAGAGTAAGCACCAAACTAATCAAAAATACCAAGAACAAAGATATGTTTCTAAGAAGAATTTTGATGAAACTATTTCATCACACCAAAGAATAACTGAAAATAGAGACAAAAATCATTTGGATTTGCTTGTTCCTGAAAATATTTTTTCGTTTAGACGTCGTAGAAAGTTGCAAATTCTAAGTTGTTTTAATTCAAAGAATAGAAATGGTGAAGATAGAAATCCAGTATTTTGGAATGCAAAGGACGTAAAAGACAGCAGCCAAGTTTCGCATGACAGTAACCATTTTGATAGAGAGAAAAGTCAATTAATGAAATTAAAGCTCTTTCTTTGGCCTAATTATCGATTAGAGGATTTAGCTTGTATGAATCGTTATTGGTTTGATACCAATAATGGGAGTCGTTTCAGTATGTTAAGAATACATCTGTATCCACGATTGAAATTTTGACATTTCGTGGATAATACACTTTTTCTATATATTCTATACCCTATATATAATAGGGTATATCAAAGCAAACAAATACATAGATCACATGTCTTGTCTCACATTTCATTCTAATATCCAATAGGAAATGAATAATATCTCGATTAGATCTCGAAATGAATCAACAGAACCTTCTTTGTTTTAGGTCTAAATTCTTCGATGCGAAAATGTACCAATCCTTTTCTATCCCTATCTAAATCCAATTAGAAATTGGATTAATTGATTTGAATTCAGAAAATTAGGAGTTCATAAAGAAATTTGGATTAGATTATTGTATATACCAGATTCCAATTAATGGCATTATTATTACTGATCAATAAAATCCATATCTGTAAAAAGGGAAAGGGGATTTCTTTATGGTAACAAATTCATTCATTTCGGTTATTTCTCAAAAAGAAAACGAAGAAAACAGAGGGTCTGTTGAATTTCAAGTATTCAGTTTTACCACTAAGATAAGAAGACTTACTTCACATTTGGAATTGCACAAAAAAGACTCTTCATCCCAGAGAGGTTTACGGAAAATTTTGGGAAAACGCCAACGACTGCTGGCCTATTTGTCAAAAAAAAATAGAAGACGCTATAAAGAATTAATTAGTGAGTTAAATATTCGAGAGATAAAAACTCGTTAATTTGAAGCGTGATACCATTTGAGCTTAGTCGTTTAAATTTTGATGAACTTCTTTTTACTTTCAGCAATGCATGGAAGAACGACTCGGGAAAAAACTTATGATTGCACCAACTACAAGAAAAGACCTCATGATAGTCAATATGGGCCCTCACCACCCATCAATGCATGGTGTTCTTCGACTGATTGTTACTCTCGATGGTGAAAATGTTATTGATTGTGAACCAATACTGGGTTATTTACATAGAGGGATGGAGAAAATTGCGGAAAATCGAACAATTATACAATATTTGCCTTATGTAACGCGTTGGGATTATTTAGCTACTATGTTCACAGAAGCAATAACCGTAAATGGACCCGAACAACTAGGCAATATTCAAGTACCTAAAAGGGCTAGCTATATCAGAGCTATTATGTTGGAGTTAAGTCGTATCGCTTCTCATTTGTTATGGCTTGGCCCTTTTATGGCAGATATTGGGGCACAGACCCCTTTCTTCTATATTTTTCGAGAACGAGAGTTAATATATGACTTGTTCGAAGCTGCTACCGGTATGCGCATGATGCATAATTATTTTCGTATCGGAGGAGTAGCTGCTGATCTACCTCATGGCTGGATAGATAAATGTTTGGATTTTTGCGATTATTTTTTAACCGGGGTTGCTGAATATCAAAAGCTTATTACGCGGAATCCTATTTTTTTAGAACGAGTTGAAGGCGTAGGCATTATTGGCGCAGAAGAAGCACTAAATTGGGGTTTATCGGGCCCAATGCTACGAGCTTCCGGAATACAGTGGGATCTTCGTAAAATTGATCGTTATGAGTCTTACGACGAATTTGATTGGGAGATTCAATGGCAAAAAGAAGGGGATTCATTAGCTCGGTATTTAGTACGAATCAGTGAAATGACAGAATCCATAAAAATTATCCAACAGGCTCTGGAAGGAATTCCAGGGGGACCCTATGAGAATTTAGAAATTCGACGCTTTGGTAGAATAAAAGACCCTGAATGGAATGATTTTGACTATCGATTTATTAGTAAAAAACCTTCTCCAACTTTTGAATTGTCTAAGCAAGAACTTTATGTAAGAGTCGAAGCACCAAAAGGAGAATTGGGAATTTTTCTGATAGGAGATCAGAGTGTTTTTCCTTGGAGATGGAAAATTCGACCACCGGGTTTTATCAACTTGCAAATTCTTCCTCAGTTAGTTAAAAGAATGAAATTGGCTGATATTATGACGATACTAGGTAGCATAGATATCATTATGGGAGAAGTTGATCGTTGAAATGATAATTGATACAACAGAAATACAAGCTATCAATTCTTTTTCCAGATTGGAATCCTTAAAAGAAGTGTATGGGATCATATGGATACTCGTACCTATTTTAACTCTTGTATTAGGAATCACACTAGGTGTACTAGTAATTGTTTGGTTAGAAAGAGAAATATCTGCAGGAATACAACAACGTATTGGACCCGAATATGCTGGGCCTTTGGGAATTCTTCAAGCTCTAGCAGATGGTACAAAACTACTTTTCAAAGAGAATCTTCTTCCATCTAGAGGAGATACTCGTTTATTCAGTATCGGGCCATCCATAGCAGTCATATCCATTTTACTAAGTTATTCAGTAATTCCTTTTAGCTATCGCCTTATTCTAGCCGATCTCAGTATTGGTGTTTTTTTATGGATCGCTGTTTCAAGTCTTGCTCCCGTTGGACTTCTTATGTCGGGATATGGATCAAATAATAAATATTCCTTTTTAGGTGGATTAAGGGCTGCTGCTCAATCAATTAGTTATGAAATACCATTAACTCTATGTGTATTATCAATATCTCTACGTGTGATTCGGTGAGACATAAAATTTCCCCTATTTATTTTTATTTTCTTTATAGAAAGTTTTCTTTCTAGCAAGAAAGTGAAATGCGTTGAATATCTATATCTATTTTTGATTTTTTTTTATTTTTATTCATCATGGGGGTTGATAAACTAAACCAGATAGTTATATGAGTGAAATAAAACGGCTTTCAAATTTGCTGTTAAAGGAATTCAATCTCATTTCCTATGTACAAGAATTAAAACATAAGCAGTGGAGACTGTTTACCCCAAGATTGGTTGATTAGTCATCATCGCTTGAAGCGGGTTCAAAAGATCAACTGTATGGGGTTTTTACTATCTATTTCTATTAGTATAGATGTATTACCCTAATTGGGAGATTCAAAAAAACGAGTGGATGGTTAGGAAGACCAAGATACACAAAGGATTAGTAATGGAGATTCTGTAAAATATCCAACTGGATATTTCTTTATAGAAAAGTAATTCGAATTGGGGCTTTAAGTTGGTAGAAATAATTAAGAAGTACTCCCCGCGATTTCGATCCAGAGTATGTTCCTATCCACCGATTAAGTAAATA